CTTTGAAAAAAAGGGGGGGAAGGGTTGATGGGAAACAGCGAAAGGCAGCTCAAAGACAGAGATATAAGACTGGACGAACGGTGGGATACGGAGACATGTCTAAACAAGTTCCTCGACGGTTAGACATATTAATCAGCGAGATAAGATCCGAACTGCGGGAACACTTTATCAAAAGACGGGGAAATGATTTTGATATTCTATCACCAACCGTAAAATTTAAAATTGTGTATAATCCTAGCTTTACATTTGTCGATCGTTCTCTGTGGGAGGCTATGCAAGCTGCTGCTATTTATACTGCGGACGATGAGATAGATATTATAAGAACTTATAGAGACTATAATACTAGTAGCTTTAAGAACAGCCTTATTAGTGTTGAATTGGAGAGACAGGCCGGGTTTCTAATCGACTTCTCGGGGGGGCGCAAACGGAGGTGGCATGACGGTGTACTCAAAGGTTCTATGCGAAACCAAAGGCGTAAAAACGGAGTTATTGTAAGATGGATTGACAGGGATGCGCGGTCCCCTCTTTTTGTGGACTTCTTAACAAATAGACTGTCTATTTATTTCTGGTTCGTGAAGCCCCTTGTTTTGAAAATGAAAAAGTTGGTGCATAGGTTTGGAAGTAAAAAGGGGGGCCCTTTCACTCTTAAGGAACCGAAGAAAGAACAGACAAAAACAAAAAGGAAGAGAAAAAGGAAGATAGACGAAAAAAGAGGGAAAGAAAGATTTGAGGAATCGAAAGAAAGGGAAATCCGCAACAAAATCTTAAAGTCCACGAAGGACATGCTCGACCAAGACGCCGAATACGAACTAGAGAAGTCACGGTTTTACGGAATGGAAGCATGGAATGAGCTTTATTATGGGCTAGGCATAAGAGGAGTTGTATTAATTTATAACTCCCTTTTTAGAAAATATATTGCATTGCCTTTAGCGATAATCGCTAAAAATATTGGCCGTTTATTATTATTGCAGCAGCCCGAGTGGTTTGAGGATTTCGAAGACTGGTGGAACGAGCATCATATTATATGCTCCGAGCAGGGTGGTGCTATAGGCCCCGTAGTCTCCTGGGAGCTGAACTTTCCGGAGGAGTGGTGGAACGACGGTCTTCAGATCAAAGTTTTATGGGTTTTAGAGTTGAAACCTTGGCGCACAGCGGCTGATAGAGAAAAGGCAAACCTTGATATTGCTTATTTAAGGCCTTTTTGGGGACTAGCTAACGAGCCTTGGGGTGTGAGTCGACCCGACCCTTCCCTTTCCATTTTTTTTAAGCCCATTTTTGAAGAACTAGGCAAACTAATTCAAAGATTACATAAAAAAGAATTGAAAGAGGACGACTTTCGACTTTTAAGAAGAGTTTTCAACGAAAGAATAAAACCAAAATTGGTTCAAGTTATACAAGATTCAAAAAAACCAATAAAATGGCTTATCAAAAGGGTTCTAGTTCTAAAAAGAAAAATAGAAGAACTTTTTCAAAACATAAAAAAAAATAAAAGAGTGAAATTGATATTGAAACGGATAGGAGTATCTGAATCGAGTGAAACTAAAAAAGAAAAAGATTCTATAATCAGCAATGAGCTAATTGATGAATCATTTAGTCAAATTCGATCTACATCTTATACAAATTCAGAAGAAAAAAGAAAAATTTTGATTAATAGAACAAGCACAATCAAAAATAAAATAGAAAGAATTACAAAAGAAAAAACAAAAGTAACTACAGGACTAAATAATAGTCCTAACAACAAAAATCAAAATAATAATGTAGAATCAGCAAAAAAGATTTGGAAAATTGTAAAAAGAAGAACTGTTCGATTAATAAGTAAATTTCATTATTTTCAAAAAATTTTCATTGAAAAAATATACAAAATATATCTAGAAATCCTTCTATCTATCATTAATATTTCTAGAATCTATTTAACAAAAAAAATTTTTGATAAAGACATTTACAATACTGAAACAAATAAAAAAAGAATTACCTTTAGTTCGACTAGAAAAAATAGAAATAAGAGGAAGTCAGATATTTTTCTTAAATTTTCTTCCTTGCCAGATTTATCTTCCCTGTCACAAGCATATGTATTTTACAAATTATCCCAAACCCAAGTTACTGATAAGTTAAGATCTGTTCTTCAATATCGCGGAACGTCATTTTTTCTTAAAACTGCAATCAAGGATTCTTTTGAAAGACAAGGAATATTTCATTCCGAATTAAAGCATAAGAAAGTTCGAAATTTTGGAACGAATCCATGGAAAAACTGGTTAAGAGGTCATTCTCAATACAATTTATCTAAGATTAACTGGTCTCTATTAATCGCAGAAAAATGGCGAAATGGAGTCAACCAAGGCCATAGGCCTCAAAATAACGATTTCAATAAAGGAGATTCATATGAAAAGGATTCTGAAGTATATTCATTAACAAATCAAAAAACTAAGTTTCAAAAAAACTATAGATATGATCTTTTAGCATATAAATATCTTTATTCTGAAACTAAGAAGGACTCCTATATTGATAAATTGCCATTACAGGTAAATAAGAACCAAGAGATCTACACCGCACAGAAAGACAAATTATTTGATATCCCGCAGGATATTTTTATCAATAATTATGTAGACAAGAATTATGTATACAACAATTTTCTAGACAAGAATTCTCTAGACAAGAATGATATGTCTATGAAAAAGAAAAACACTCGAAAGAGAAAATATTTTGATTTTGATTTGAAAATTCTCAAAGAATTTCCAGTCAATTTTGAGGCCGGGATAAAGATCGACCCTAACCCTAATACAAATACTAAGATTGGGAACGGGATAAAGATCGACCCTAACCCTAATACAAATACTAAGATTGGGAATAAGAATTCTCAAATAATTGAGAATAGAGGTCTTATTTATGATATTCTTCCTTCGGATCCACCAATCGAAGAGTATCTAAAAATCGAAGAAATCAATCCGCTCAATCACAAAAAAGACAAAAAAGGCTTTTTTAATTGGATGGGAATGAATGAAGAAATATTAAATGAACCCATAAATGAACCCAGAGCGAAGTCGAATCGGGAGGATTGGTTCTTCCCAGAATTTCTGGAACTTAAGAAGACATATCAAATGAACCCGTGGGTTAGACCAATCAACTTACTTCTTGTAAATTTTAAAGGTCTTATTATAGAAGAAGATCTTAGTACACAAGAAAAGCTTAGTAAAGGAAAAGAAAAGCTTAGTAAAGGAAAAGAAAAGCTTAGTAAAGGAAAAGAAAAGCTTAGTAAAGGAAAAGAAAATCTTAGTAACAACATCCGAGACATCGAAGACATCCAAGAAGTTATTAGAGAACATTATGAAAAAGAGTTCAGTAAAAAAGAAAAAGAATACCAGAGTTACTCGAGACAGAAACAACAACTTCGCGCTTTGAATAAGCCTTTGTGTTGTTTCATGGACTGGCATCAGGGGGTGGAGGATCCGTATGAGGCGCTGAGGTTAATGCAGATGGTGGCTGACACAAGAACTCAAAAACAGAAACAAAAGTTTTTAATCTATCTTCGAATGGGAGATTTGGACCTAGAAAGCCTTATAGTTGAGAGTAGTTTAGGTGGAGGTTTGTACCGCTGGATGAGCGCTGGTTTAGTGACTTTCAAAGCCGTATTCGAGGTGCCTCTAAAAGATACGGAACAATTTCTTATGTATCAAGCCATAGGTATTTCATTGATTCATAAGAGTAAGCAACAAACTAATCAAAGAGACGGAAAACAAAAAGATGTTGATAAGGATAATTTTGATTTGCTTGTTCCTGAAATGATTTTATCATCTAGACGTCGTAGAGAATTGAGAATTCTGAATTCTTTCAATTTCAATTTAAAGAATAGGAAGAATTTAAAGAATAGGAAGAATTTAAAGAATAGGAAGAATTTAAAGAATAGGAAGAATTTAAAGAATAGGAAGGGTGTGGGTATAAATCCAGTATTTTGCAAGGAGAACAAGATAAAAAGCTGGGGTCAATTTTTGGATGAAAGTAAAGACCTTGATAGAGATAAAAATGAATTAATTAAACTAAAGTTCTTTCTTTGGCCTAATTTTCGATTAGAAGATTTAGCTTGTATGAACCGCTATTGGTTTGATACCAATAATGGAAGCCGTTTCAGTATGTTAAGGATATCTATGTATCCACGATTAAAAAGTCGGTGATGGTCCATTTTTCCTATATATTCTGTACCATATATGTTATATGCAAGCAAGCAGATGCACATATGCCCTGTCTTACATCATGGGATAGTGCGATACTAAGTTAATGACATATTTATTAGATCTAGAAAGAAATCCACGGAATCTGCGTACTAAAAAACTATTCTCTTTTGTGAGTGTAAAAATGGACCATCCTTTTGAATCACTATCCGAATCAAATTGAAAATTGCTTAATTGATAAAATCAGTCCTAATAATGCCAGAAATTCCGATTGTTGTGTATACTACATTCAAATTTCTGGCATTATTAGGATCGACAAAATTCATATCTGTAAAAAGGGGAGGGAAAAATTCTTTTATGGTAAAAAATTCATTCATTTCAATTATTTCGCAAGAGGAAAAGAAAGAAAACAGAGGGTCTGTTGAATTTCAAGTAGTCAGTTTCACCAATAAGATACAGAGACTTACTTCACATTTGAAATTGCACAAAAACGACTATTTATCTCAGAGAGGTCTGCGTAAAATTCTGGGAAAACGTCAACGGCTGCTGGCTTATTTGTCAAAAAAAACTAGAGTACATTATAAAGAATTCAAAGAATTAATCGACCAGTTGGAGAAAACAAAAACTAGAGTACATTATAAAGAATTCAAAGAATTAATCGACCAGTTGGAGAAAAAAACTCGTTAATTTGAAGAGTCATTTTGAATTTGATTCGCTTAAATTTTGATGAACTTCTTTTCGCTTTCAGCAATTCATGGAAGAATGAATCAGGAAAAACCTATGACTGTACCAGCTACAAGAAAAGACCTCATGATAGTCAATATGGGACCTCACCAC